GAGGACTGGCCAACCCCAAAGATCAAACAGCTGCTCTTTATAGTCATTATAGGTCATTCCTTTTCATTTATCATTATATATCTTACTATATTAATGAAGGGCATTACTTCAGAAAGAAGCTCGTTGATGGGGAGAGCAGTTCTCTCGTTCACGTTGATAGTGCGGGTTCAGTTCAAGCAGCTTTGCCGGGATGGGATCCTTACTTTGAATCAAATCTCTTTCTCAGCTGCGGGCGACCTTACCTTACGAACCCTACTTTCTTGCCTTCCAACTTCAAGCCAAAGAGCCTATAAGCCGAATCCCTGTTATCAATAAGGCTTTGGGATGGATTATCTACTTCGCACACAATGCTAAAGGACATAACTTTGCTTCTTTGGAGCGAATGCCCGCTTCACCAATTGCTTGTGTTTAGTCACGCCGCGCCTAAGGATTGTTGTTGTTCTCCCGGTTCTAAAGCCAATCACACAGAGATGGGGGCAAAAGAGCAAGAAGTAGGACCTACAGTGGACCGGGTTTACCGAGTCTCACTAACTGCACTTAGCCTAGCATCACCCTCGATCTGCGCTTTCGTCCCTTGGCTTGTCTGATTTCAAATACAACTATGTGGTCTATTGAGACTTCTAAAGAGACTTAGACTCGGTATATACCCTATTAGACTGAGACTAGCCAACTTAACCAATGGCTTAGAGGGCGAAGGACAAGAAAGGAAATTGGTCACTTACACAAGAACTAAAGTCTTTTCCTTCCAATTAGGACCTTCTTAGGTAATATTAAAGAATAAAGAGTCAAGGTAAAAGAAAATCCCGCTATCTTTAATTAAAAGAGCTCTCTTTTCCGACTAACGTGTTGGTAATTATACTTAGAAGCTTCACAGCTTCCTCCAAAAACTCTGCAAACCATGCAGAGAAAGATCGGAACATCCCTTAAGGTAGGTCGTGCACGGCCTATTCCACAATCACCGCCCGGGAGAGACCATTGTGATGGCAATATGTTACCGGTTACCGCTCACTTCCATCCAATGATCCAATCCGGGTCAAAGATTCCACTATCCTACATTTTATTTTGTCTTAGCCATTAGTTGGTAATATCCCCATCCCCAATAGTATAGTTGTAGTCCACACTATTGGAAGTGGAAGCGTCAGAAGCATGACGCACTTCAATCCAAACAAGCACATAAGGTCAAAGGAAAGAGGTGACAGTTATATGATAAGAATGACCCCGGTCTGCGGGTAATCATGAGGATTTTTAAACTTCCGATAAGGAAGCAGAAAAAACTATAACATATATAATTGGAAACACGCATGGTATCAGCCCATTGACTGGTAATAAAGAAAAACACCCTTTAGTCTGGGTGAGGCATTTTAATAAAAAATGAAAGGGAAAATGCAGAGGCAAACAAAGAGGTCTTTCTAAGATAGATACATCTTAGCCAGGCTGTCTACGAAGCTGTGCCTACCACCTACGATCAAATAAGACATAAGCAACTGCCCTCTATCGCCTTAACCCAGTAAAGTAAGGAGGAGGTAAGCCTAGATAAACAAGAAGAGGAGGCTCGGCCATTAACAGTTGCGTTAGAAACGCGCACCGGCTTTCGCGCGTTTGCGCAACTATCTATCTCGCCTACTCTATCTAAAAGGGCCTTGCTTCTTTGCCAGGAGTTCCATCGCTTACTGGAGAAAGCCCCAATCCTAAAGCTCTCGGTTAACTACGTACTTCTTCCCCGTCTGAAAGAGATACAGAGTCAATCTCATTCAAGTTCTGATTCCGCTGTGAGTTGAGTTCATTGACCACAAGCAAGCAATTTCATTTCAAAGAAATAGCGTATATAGAGAAAGAACGAACATAATCGAATCGCAGTGCGCTCTCATCTTGCCTGTTTTTCTTTTTGATTGAGAAAGCGACGGGTCCAATGAGCTCTCCATTAGTGCCTCGAAATGAGGCCGGAGAGCCGGTCAACCTGAGATCGGCTAAGATCGAGATAGAAATGGTGATGAGATGGCATATTGAGATCTAGAAAGTGTTCCGTGATGGAAGATTGAATTGTAGTCTGTCTTAGTAGTCAGTCAATCCACTCCCGATAGGGATGAAAGTCAGAGGCAGCAGTCCGGGTCTTGGTGTGAACAAAAGGCGTAAGCGCAGCAGTTAGAATTTCCATTTCAATAGCATCTGGCGTGAAGCTCTCGACTGACAAGGAGAGGTATGAGATTGCTTGTTAGAGGAAGCTCTTTCTAAGCTTTAGGTATGAAATCACTCGAGCGAAGCGAGAGGGTTGTTGACTCGACTGGTTGGAGAGGATAGGAAGTAGTACACTACGCCCGGTTCACCAGGTTCTACCACTGTTTGGAACAATCAACAGTTGACGAACCCCCATTTCTAAAAGTCGTCCAAGGGACAGGATCCCAGGCTTTTCCAAATGGTGGCGATTTCGTCAGTGTCACTAGGTTTGAAGGATGCGCAGTTGCGCATCTAGTAGCAAGGGGTGTCGCGGAAGCCCCAGCCAATCCTTTCGTGCCCTAAAGCTGGAAAGAATATTGCAATTTCTGGTCCCCGGGTTATGGATACGGCAAAATAGGATGCGTTAAGATCGCGAACAATGCCTCGACTCCGTCCTTCATTCCTATTGAAACTGACGATATCCATGTTTCTAACTGTGCGAAAATGTCTCTCTTCGTACCCTATCTCCTTCTCCTTCCTCGGTCTGGCCTTGGCCATTGCTCTTGGTTCGATTGACGACATTTTCTCTTTTTTGGAAAAAGTGGCTTTGTCTCTAGGGAGTCGAGCCCTTTCTGCTTTTTTGATGAAGATGGGCTGTTCCGGCGGTCTGGCCTTGGCCATTGCTCTTCTTTTAAAAGCCGTCTTCACTTTCGAAGACATGCCCCTTTGGATGTTTCCATCTGGGGCTGGCTCCGAACCTAGCGTCAACCACGGGGAGGACCCAGCTTCAAATAGGAATGTTGCGGGCCCGTCTCATCCGCACCCCCCGGAGCCCTCTGCTATCCCAGGGGAGAATTCCTCTGAGACAGTAGAGCAGCCTATTCCTAAAGACAAACCATACGTCGCCCTCCTTCTGGAAGAGGGGGAGCGAAAACGGGTCATCAACGAGATGATCCACTTCGTCGAAGCTCGTTTTTTGGAAGCGGGGCTGCCGCCCGGAGCTTGTCATAAAAAAGCCCTACGCTTCTTGTGGGAGCAGTTTTTTATAGAGGGTCAGCCTAGTCTAGAGGAGCTAAAAGACTATCAAAAATATCTATTTGAACAAACCCCTAAAACAATTTTTCGAGCATATAAATAAGAGGCTTATTTGACAAGGGCTAACATAGAATACCCAAGGGAAGGTGGAAAAATGAGATTCTCAATTTGCAACAAAAGCTTGAAGAGGTAGGGGCTCCATCAATCATCGCTCAGTGAGCTATTTATTGCCGCCAATAGCGCTTCGCTTGCATGCAAGGCGGCACGCCAGGTAGAGCTATCGCGCGCGGGCGAAGGAGATGCATTTATGGTACTGGTAGTACTGGACAAGCTCTCAGGGAATAATCTCTTTCTTATTTCTTCCTTTTTTCCCATGACGACTAGGAACGGGCAAATCACAAATTTCACTTTGAATTCCGGACCTCAACATCCTGCTGCTCATGGTGTTTCACGATCAGTATTGGAAATGAACGGAGAAGTGGTGGAACGTGCGGAACCACATATTGGATCACTCCAGTGCGGCACGAAGCCGCTGACGCCGAGTCGGCTCCTATGCCGCTAGCTATGCCCTGCTTGGTCCCCCGGCACGGTGGAGGTTCCGTAGCGCGTCATGAGCACCGGGCTAAGGGGCGGTTGAGCAACTCAAGCGAACCGCCCTACCTTACTACAACATAAGGACAGAAGGGAGAAGGTTGTGAAGGTGGCCTCGTTATCCACACCTCCGGTCAGATGAATGGAGGACCGACCGACCCGGGTTTTCATGAGCGTTGGCGGGTCCTGGAGTGCCTGTCAAGGGCGCTAGCGCATACCCCGGGGTGATCATCACCACCTGCACCTCACATCTCGGCACAGTGGAACGTGTAACCCGCCTGCTGTCTCATTCAACTACATTTGTTCCTGTAATCCATAGCCTAACAGAACGCAGCAGCGAGGGACAACCCGCCCATACAGCCAGCGGGGAGGATGGCACTACTGGCAAAGACCGTCCGGCGAAAACGCCGCAGGCGCGAAGCGTGGTAGGCCTGCGCCGGGGGAGCATAGCATAGGTAGGAAAGGGAGCCTGGACGGTGGAAGAGCCAGGGGAGGCCGGGTCATTTGACGGAAATGGAAGGCTTTTCCCCTATTAGAGAAGGCCGTCTTCAGTAAAGGGGAAGTGCATTAATTCTTGGAAAAAGAGGGAACGAGTGGAGTATACGAAACGAGCCAAGCCAAGAGCGAGCCTATATAAAAAATGAAATCAAGTTAATTCAATGAATAGAATAGATAGAGTCAACGGTACGACAGACAGCGCTGCCTACACGCGAATTAGCTTCCGAGGTCGAGCAGTCTCAATTTCACTACAGGATTTGCGAATGAATGCTGGGCTGGGCCACCTCGAATGGCATGAGCCGCATGCGGGGAGACCCGCACGTACGGTTTTTAGGGGGATCTGGTCGAAAGACCGGCCGGCGCCCACCCGACTAGAGGGACTGAGAAATTAATAGAGTACAAAACTTATCTTCAAGCTTTACCTTATTCTGATCGTTCAGAGGGCGATCGCGGAGTCACTGAATGAAGTCCTCCGTTTCTTTCGGAGGTGCTGACCCGCAGCGAGGCAGAGATGACTAAGTGACATATGGAATATGGCGACGACAACAGCATGTCGTAGAAGGAGATAACTGGTGGAGCCAACGATCCGCTAAGACTAACGTATCTACAACTACATCCCCGAGCGGCAGTCAAACGGAGGCGTGAATGCAAGATGCCAGCGGAATGATCGGCCGGACAGAGGCTAGGGCTGCTTCCTTCCCACCGCGTCCTTCCTTGTGTGT